AATGAATTGCCTGATAAAAAGGATTACCTTGATAGGGTAAATCATAAAGATTTAATGCTTTATTCATTATATTTAATAGAATTAAACTATTCCTAAAAGTATCAAAAACTTTTGTGCTTCGTACACTAAAATATAAAAAGATAAGCTAATTAAGCTATTGGGTTCATACCCCACTTATAAAGGTTATAATCCTTTTCTTTTTAATCAAAAAAATTTCAAATAATATTTTTTTAATTATACTAATTTTTGGTTCTTTAATTACTATTTCTGCTAACTCTTGACTTGGAGCTTGAATAGGGTTAGAAATTAATTTACTTTCATTTATCCCCCTAATAAATGAAGGTAAAAAAAATTTAATAACATCTGAAAGAAGCCTAAAATATTTTTTAACTCAAGCTTTTGCATCATCAATCCTATTATTCGCTATTATTTTAATAATAATATCTTTTAATATAAACTGATTAAATAATAATTTTTATGAATTATTAATTTTATCTACTTTATTATTAAAAAATGGAGCTGCCCCTTTCCACTTTTGATTCCCCGGGGTAATAGAAGGGTTAAGATGAATTAATGGATTAATTTTAATAACTTGACAAAAAATTGCTCCTTTAATACTAATTTCTTATAATATTCATTATTATTTTTTTTTAGTTACTATTATTTTATCAATAATTATTGGGGCTTTAGGAGGATTAAATCAAACTTCTTTACGAAAGTTAATAGCTTTTTCTTCCATTAATCATTTAGGTTGAATACTAATAGCAATAATAAATAATGAATTATTATGAATTGTTTATTTTACTTTTTATTTTTTTTTGTCAATATCAATTGTATTGTTATTTAATAATTTAAAATTATTTCATTTCAATCAAATTTTTAATTTTTCTATAATAAATCCTGTAATTAAATTTTTTTTATTTTTAAATTTACTTTCATTAGGAGGATTACCGCCATTTTTAGGATTTTTACCTAAATGATTAGTAATTCAAAATTTAGTAGAAACCCATCAATTATTTTTATTATTTATTTCTGTCTGTTTAACTTTAGTAACTTTATATTATTATTTGCGAATATCTTATAGTATTTATATGTTAAATTTTAATAAAAATTCTTGAATAACAATAAATTACTTTAATAACAAAAATATAACTTTAATTTTAACTATAAATTTTTTTTCTATTATGGGATTAATAATTATTTCACTTATTTATATAATCTTATAAAGAATTTAAGTTAAATAAACTAATAGCCTTCAAAGCTGAAAATATTTGTATTACTCTTTTAATTCTTAAACTTTAATAATTATTAATTATTCCTTCAGAATTGCAGTCTAATATCATTATTGAATATAAAGTTTGATTAAAAAGAATTATTCTTATATATAAATTTACAATTTATCGCCTAAACTTCAGCCATTTAATCGCGACAATGGCTTTTTTCTACAAATCATAAAGATATTGGTACTTTATATTTCATTTTTGGTGCTTGAGCAGGAATAGTGGGAACTTCCCTAAGTTTACTTATTCGTGCTGAATTAAGTCAACCTGGTGTATTTATTGGAAATGATCAGATTTATAATGTAATTGTTACAGCTCATGCTTTTATTATAATTTTTTTTATAGTTATACCTATTATAATTGGAGGGTTTGGAAATTGATTAGTTCCTTTAATATTAGGAGCTCCTGATATAGCTTTCCCTCGAATAAATAATATAAGATTTTGAATACTTCCTCCTTCATTAACTTTACTACTATCTAGTAGTATAGTAGAAAATGGAGCTGGGACTGGATGAACAGTTTATCCTCCTCTTTCTTCTGGAACTGCTCATGCTGGAGCTTCTGTTGATTTAGCTATTTTCTCTCTTCATTTAGCTGGAGTATCATCAATTTTAGGAGCAGTTAATTTTATTACAACTGTTATTAATATACGATCTTCAGGAATTACTCTTGACCGAATGCCTTTATTTGTCTGATCTGTTGTAATTACAGCTGTTCTTTTATTATTATCCTTACCTGTATTAGCTGGAGCAATTACTATACTATTAACTGACCGAAATCTTAATACATCATTCTTTGACCCTATTGGAGGGGGAGACCCTATTTTATATCAACACTTATTTTGATTCTTTGGACACCCAGAAGTATATATTTTAATTTTACCTGGGTTTGGTATAATTTCTCATATTATTACTCAAGAAAGAGGAAAAAAGGAAACTTTTGGAACTTTAGGAATAATTTATGCTATACTAGCTATTGGATTATTAGGATTTATTGTATGAGCTCATCATATATTTACAGTTGGAATAGACGTTGATACACGAGCTTATTTTACTTCCGCTACTATAATTATTGCTGTTCCTACTGGAATTAAAATTTTTAGTTGATTAGCTACATTACATGGAACACAACTTAATTATACCCCAGCATTATTATGATCTTTAGGATTTGTATTTTTATTTACTGTAGGAGGATTAACAGGGGTTGTTTTAGCAAATTCATCAATTGATATTGTATTACATGATACTTATTATGTAGTTGCTCATTTCCATTATGTTCTATCAATAGGAGCTGTATTTGCAATTATAGCAGGATTTGTTCATTGATACCCTTTATTAACAGGATTAGTAATAAATCCAACTTGATTAAAGGTTCAATTTACTATTATATTTATTGGAGTCAATCTAACATTTTTTCCTCAACATTTTTTAGGATTAGCTGGAATACCTCGACGATATTCAGATTTTCCTGATAGTTACTTAGCATGAAATATTGTTTCATCATTAGGTAGAACAATTTCTTTATTTGGAATTGTATTTTTCTTAGTTATTATTTGAGAAAGTATGGTTTCACAACGTACTCCATCATTCCCTATACAATTATCATCTTCAATTGAATGATACCATACTCTTCCTCCTGCCGAACATACTTACGCAGAATTACCATTACTATCATCTAATTTCTAATATGGCAGATTAGTGCAATGAATTTAAGCTTCATATATAAAGAATTTTATCTTTTATTAGAATTTACTAATGGCAACCTGAGCAAATTTAGGACTTCAAAATAGAGCTTCTCCTTTAATAGAACAATTAAATTTTTTTCATGATCACACAATTCTAATTTTAATTATAATTACAGTATTAATTGCTTACATTATATTTATATTATTCTTTAATAAATTTACAAACCGTTATTTACTTCATGGACAAACAATTGAAATTATTTGAACAGTTTTACCTGCAATTATTTTAATATTTATTGCATTCCCTTCATTACGATTATTATATTTATTAGATGAGATTAATTCTCCTTTAATTACATTAAAGGCTATTGGACATCAATGATATTGAAGTTATGAATATTCAAATTTTTTAAATTTAGAATTTGATTCATATATAATTCCAACAAATGAATTAGACACAAATGGATTCCGTCTACTAGATGTAGATAATCGAATTATTTTACCTTTAAATAATCAAATTCGAATTTTAGTAACTGCTACAGATGTATTACATTCATGAACTGTTCCTTCTTTAGGAGTAAAAATTGATGCTACTCCTGGACGACTTAATCAAACTAATTTTTTAATTAATCAACCAGGGCTATTCTTTGGACAATGTTCAGAAATTTGTGGGGCTAATCATAGTTTTATGCCTATTGTTATTGAAAGAATTCCAATAAATTATTTTATCAAATGAGTTTCTTCTCAATTAAATTCATTAGATGACTGAAAGCAAGTACTGGTCTCTTAAACCATTATATAGTAAATTAGCACTTACTTCTAATGAAATTATAAAAAAAATTAGTTTATTAACAAAACATTAGTATGTCAAACTAAAAAAATTGGTCTTCTAATATTTTTTAATTCCTCAAATAGCCCCTATTAGATGATTAACTTTATTCTTAATTTTTTCTGTCACATTAGTAATTTTTAATATTAAAAATTATTTTTGTGTTTCTTATTCATCAAATCAAACAGCCCAAAATTTAAATATTAAATCTTTTAAAATAAATTGAAAATGATAACAAATTTATTCTCTGTTTTTGATCCTTCAACTACAATTTTTAACTTATCATTAAATTGATTAAGAACATTTTTAGGATTATTAATTATTCCTTCTTCATATTGATTAATACCAAATCGATTCCAAATTATTTGAAATAATATTTTATTAACATTACACAAAGAATTTAAAACTTTATTAGGCCCTAATGGACATAATGGAAGAACATTAATATTTATTTCTTTATTTTCTTTAATTATATTTAATAATTTCCTTGGGTTATTCCCTTATATTTTTACTAGAACTAGTCATTTAACTTTAACATTAACATTAGCGTTCCCATTATGATTAAGTTTTATACTTTATGGATGAATTTGTCATACACAACACATATTTGCTCATTTAGTTCCTCAAGGAACTCCTCCTGTTTTAATACCTTTTATAGTATGTATTGAAACAATTAGTAATGTTATTCGTCCTGGAACTTTAGCTGTTCGATTAACAGCAAATATAATTGCTGGACATTTACTAATAACATTACTTGGAAATACAGGACCTATATCAACATCTTATATTATTCTTTCTTTAATTTTAACAACTCAAATTGCCCTACTAGTCTTAGAATCTGCCGTAGCAATTATTCAATCATATGTCTTTGCAGTTTTAAGAACTCTTTATTCTAGTGAAGTAAATTAATGTCAGCACATGCAAATCACCCCTTTCATTTAGTAGACTATAGCCCATGACCTTTAACAGGAGCAATTGGAGCAATAACAACAGTAACTGGATTAGTCCAATGATTTCATCAATATGATTTAACTTTATTTACTTTAGGTAATATCATTACTTTTTTAACTATATATCAATGATGACGAGATATTTCTCGAGAAGGAACTTTTCAAGGGCTTCATACTTTACCTGTTACCTTAGGACTACGATGAGGAATAATTTTATTTATTGTTTCAGAAATTTTCTTCTTCATTTCATTTTTTTGAGCATTTTTTCATAGTAGTCTTTCTCCTACTGTTGAATTAGGAATAACTTGACCACCTGTTGGAATTATTGCTTTTAATCCTTTTCAAATTCCTCTATTAAATACTGCAATTTTATTAGCTTCTGGAGTAACAGTAACATGAGCTCACCACAGTTTAATAGAAAATAATCACACACAAGCAACTCAAAGTTTATTTTTCACAGTTCTTTTAGGAATTTATTTTTCTATTCTTCAAGGATATGAATATATTGAAGCATCTTTTACTATTGCTGATAGTGTATATGGATCAACATTTTTTATAGCCACTGGATTCCATGGACTTCATGTATTAATTGGAACATCTTTTTTACTAGTATGTTTATTTCGACATATTAATTATCATTTTTCAAAAAGTCATCACTTTGGATTTGAAGCTGCAGCTTGATATTGACATTTTGTTGATGTAGTTTGATTATTCTTATATATTTCAATCTATTGATGAGGTAGATAATTTATAAAGTATATATTTGTATATATGACTTCCAATCATAAGGACTAAACAATTTTAGTATAAATAATTTTAATTTTATTAATTATAAGTTGTATTATTTTTATTATTACTATTGTAGTAATAATATTAGCTACTTTTTTATCAAAAAAAACTATTACTGATCGAGAAAAATGTTCTCCATTTGAATGTGGATTTGATCCTATAAATTATTCTCGGTTACCTTTTTCTCTTCGATTTTTTTTAATTGCTATTATTTTTTTAATTTTTGATGTAGAAATTGCATTAATTCTTCCAATAATTCTTATTATTAAATCTTCAAATTTATTAAATTGATCTATTACTAGTTTATTTTTTATCTTTATTCTACTAATTGGTCTTTATCATGAATGAAATCAAGGAGCATTAGAATGAAATAATTAAATATGAAGCGATATATTGCAATTAGTTTCGGCCTAATCTTAGGTGAAAATCACCCGTATTTTAGGATAATAGTTAACTATAACATTTAATTTGCATTTAAAAAGTATTGATCTAATCAATTTATCTTAATTTTTAATTGAAACCAAAAAGAGGTATATTACTGTTAATAATATCATTGAATATTTATATTCCAATTAAAATAGAAATATAAATGGAATTAAACCATTAAAGAGAAAAGTTAGCAGCTTTTTCTTGATCAACATATTTCTTATTTATATAGTTTAATAAAAACATTACATTTTCACTGTAAAAATAAAAATTTATTTTTTATAAATATTTAAAAATTACAATAATTTCCCTAACATCTTCAGTGTCATGCTCTAAATATAAGCTATTTAAATTTAAATAAAAAATATACTTATTAAAACTAATACAATTACTCATAATAAATAACTTAATAAATAAATTTTTAAATTATTATTTTGAAATTCTTGAATGTATAAAGAATAATTTTTTAATTGAATATATAATATTTGACCTCCAAAAAATTCTCTTCATCCTTGATCAAAACTTTTATAACTATATAATCCTAAATTCATTGGAAATTTAAGAACTCCTAAAGTTGAAATAATAGGTATAAATCATATTCCTCCCGCAAAACTACTTAAATTATAAAATATTAAAGATTTATTTAAAAAAAATAAAGAAATATTACTTATTAAATAACCAGAAACTCCTCCTAAAATACAAACAAATAAAGTTAATATTTTTATATCAAAAGGTAAACAAATTATTTCAGGATTAAAAAATATCAATCAATTTAATATGCTTCCCCCAATAATTGCTATTACTATTAAAAAAAAAATACTAAATCTTATAGTTCAACCCTTATCATTTAATATATTTAAAGAAGTTATATTAAAATCACCAGTTATTGAATAATAAACTAATCGAAATGAATAACAAACTGTTAAGCCAGTTGAAAAAAAAAAAAGAAAAAAAGAAAAAAAATTTATATAGGATAGCATAACTATTTCTAAAATTAAATCCTTTGAATAAAATCCTGCTAAAAAAGGTATTCCACATAATGCTAAATTAGCAATATTAAAACAACTACATGTTAAAGGCATACTTAAACTTAATCCTCCTATAAATCGAATATCTTGTGCATTTTTTGTATTATGAATAATAACCCCTGCACATATAAATAATAATGCCTTAAATAAAGCATGAGTTAATAAATGAAAAAATGCTAGCTTATAAAATCCAATTGATAAGATTCTTATTATCAACCCTAATTGTCTCAAGGTTGATAAAGCAATAATTTTTTTTAAATCAAATTCAAAATTGGCACCTAATCCTGCTATAAATATAGTTAACCCAGAAATTAATAATAAAAATTTTCCTAAAAAAGACTCAGCTAATAAAACATTAAATCGAATTAATAAATAAACTCCCGCAGTAACTAAAGTCGAAGAATGAACTAAAGCAGAAACAGGGGTAGGGGCAGCCATAGCAGCAGGTAATCAAGAAGAAAAAGGAATTTGAGCTCTTTTTGTTATAGCAGCTAATATAACTAAAGAACCAATTACTAGTATTTCAAAATTTTTATTTATTATTTCTAAATAAAAAATATAATTTCAACTTCCATAATTTAATATTCAAGCAATTGCTAATAATAAAGCAACATCTCCAATTCGATTTGATAAAGCAGTTAATATCCCAGCATTATAAGACTTTACATTTTGAAAATAAATAACTAAACAATAGGAAACTAATCCTAATCCATCTCATCCTAATAGAATACTAATCAAATTAGGACTAATAATTAGTATTATCATAGAAAAAACAAATATTAATACTAATAAAATAAATCGATTTACATTAAAATCTTCTGCTATATATTGATTTCTATAAAAAATAACTAAAGAAGAAATTAATAAAACAAAAGATATAAATATTAGTCTTATTCAATCAAATAAAAATGTTATTACAATTGCTATTCTTTGTAAAGAAACAATTTCTCATTCAATAAAATAAACTAAATCATTAAATAAAAATTTCAAACTAAAAATAAATAAAGAAATTCTAATAAAAATTAAAACATAAAAACTATTTTTACAATAATTAACTAAGTTATTCACGATCTAAAATGAAAATTTCATATCATTGACACCACAAATCAATATTTTTTTTAAACTATTTAAATTAAATCCATAATATACAAAAATTACTTTTTAAAATTAATAAATTTAAAGGTAATCAATGTAATATTAATAATAAATATTCTCGAGTTACTCCTGAAGAAAAAAAATAAGTTCCAGAATACACCTTTCCATGTTGACTATAAGCAAATAAATATAGAGTATAAGCTGCTCTAAAAAAAGATAAAAATGCTAATCTAATTATTGTTAATCAAGATCAACTAACAATTCTATTTAATAAAGAAATTTCTCCTAATAAATTTAAAGTAGGAGGTGCTGCTATATTTCCTGAACATAATAAAAATCATCATAAAGACAAACTAGGTATAAAATTTAATATCCCCTTATTAATTAATAAGCTTCGTCTTCCTATTCGTTCATAAGAAATATTAGCTAAACAAAAAAGTCCTGATGAACATAACCCATGGGCTAACATTAAAGTATATGAGCCTCTTAATCCTCAATAAGTTATAGTTAATAACCCTCTTAAAACAATTCCCATATGAGCGACAGAAGAATAAGCAATTAAAGCCTTTAAATCTATTTGACGTAAACAAATTAAACTAACTAAAACCCCTCCAATTAAACTAATTCTAATTCAAATATAATTAAATTTTATTCCTATTGTTTGTAACAAAGCAAAAACTCGTAATAAACCATAACCTCCTAATTTTAATAAAATACCAGCTAAAATTATTGAACCAGATACAGGAGCTTCTACATGAGCCTTAGGTAACCATAAATGAACTAAAAATATAGGTATTTTAACTAAAAAAGCAAATACTATACATAAATATAAAAATTCTAAATTATATAGTTTAGAATAATTTAAAAGAACAAAATTTATAGTAAAACTTCTATTTTTAATATAAAAAATACCAATTAATAAGGGTAAAGAAGCCAATAAAGTATAAAATAATAAATAAACCCCCGCTTGTAATCGTTCTGGCTGATACCCTCACCCCAAAATTAAAAATAAAGTAGGAATTAAACTACTTTCAAAAAATAAATAAAATATAAATATACTTATAGAACTAAAAGTTAAAATTAATATTAATAATAATAATAAAATTATTACTAAAAATAAATTTGTGTAATTATTTAAACGAACAACTCTTTCTCTAGCTATTAGTATTAAAGCACAAATTCAAAAACTTAATAAAATTAATCCATAAGATACTATATCTGTACCAAAATAATAAGAAATTCCACAAAAATAATAACTTGATCTAATTTTTAATATAAACAAAAAAGCTCCTAAAAATAAAATATTTTGAACCATTCAATAAATATTTTTATAAAATATAAAAATATTTATAAATAAAATTATAAAAATAAATTTTAACATTGTAAAATAGAAAAACTTTGAAAATAATCATTACCATGAGTTCGAATTATAGAGACTAAAATAGATAGCCCTAAAACCCCCTCACATACACAAAAAGTTAAAAAAAATATTCTAAAATACCCTTCATAACTTATAAAATTTAACATAAAAAATAATAATATAAATAATATTAAAACTATAAACTCTAATCTTAATAAAGTACATAACAAATGCTTACGTGTAGAAATAAAAACAATACATCCAAATATAAATATAATAATTATAAAATAATATAACATAAAATTTGACATTAATTTATTTGTTTTAATAGTTTAAAGAAAACATTAGTCTTGTAAACTAAAAATAAAAATTATTTTTTTTAAAACTTCAAGAAAAAAGAAACTTCTTTTTCACTAACTCCCAAAGTTAATATTTTATATAAACTATTTCTTGAAATTATAATACTTATTATATTTACATGTTTTATTACAAGTTTTATTTTTTTACAAATAAAACACCCCTTAGCTATAGGATTAATACTTTTAATTCAAACATTTTTAACTTGTTTAATAACAGGTATTTTTGTAAAAACTTTTTGATTTTCTTATGTTTTATTTTTAATTTTTATAGGAGGAATATTAGTTTTATTTATTTATGTAACTTCCCTTTCTTCAAATGAAATATTTTCAATATCTTTTAAATTAACATTTATATCAATTATACTAATTTTTTTATTTATTTTAATTTCTTATTTTTTTGATAAATCATTAATAGAAAATTTTATTAAAAATAATGATAGAATTTCTTTATTTAATATAAATAACTTATTTAATGAAAATTATTTATCATTAAATAAAATATATAATTTCCCAACTAATTTAATTACATTATTACTAATTAATTATTTATTTTTAACTTTATTAGTAACTGTAAAAATTACTAAAAAAAATTATGGACCTCTTCGTCCTATAAATTAATGAATAAACCTTTACGAAAAAGACATCCTTTATTTAAAATTGCAAACAATGCTTTAGTTGATTTACCAGCTCCTTCAAATATTTCAGCTTGATGAAATTTTGGGTCATTACTTGGATTATGCTTAGTGATTCAAATTTTAACAGGATTATTTTTAGCTATGCATTACACAGCTGATATTGAAACAGCTTTTAATAGAGTAAACCATATTTATCGAGATGTTAATAATGGGTGATTTTTACGAATTTGTCACGCTAATGGAGCATCATTTTTTTTTGCTTGTTTATTTACTCATGTTGGACGAGGAGTTTATTATAATTCTTACCTATATACCCCAACATGAATAGTTGGAGTAATTATTTTATTTATAGTAATAGCAACAGGATTTTTAGGGTATGTTTTACCTTGAGGACAAATATCTTTTTGAGGAGCTACAGTAATTACAAATCTATTATCTGCTGTACCTTATTTAGGAACTGATTTAGTTCAATGAATTTGAGGAGGATTTGCTGTTGATAATGCCACTTTAACTCGATTTTTTACTTTTCATTTTGTTTTACCTTTTATTATTGCTGCTTTAACAATAATTCATTTATTATTTTTACATCAAACAGGGTCTAATAATCCATTAGGATTAAATAGTAATGTAGATAAAATTCCATTCCACCCTTATTTTATTTATAAGGATGTTGTAGGATTTATTATTTTTATTTGAATTTTAATTGGATTTATTTGAAAATTTAATTATTTATTAATAGATCCAGAAAATTTTATTCCTGCTAATCCTTTAGTTACACCAGTTCATATTCAACCAGAATGATATTTTTTATTTGCTTACGCTATTCTTCGTTCTATTCCTAACAAATTAGGAGGAGTAATTGCATTAGTTTTATCAATTGCAATTTTAATAATTCTTCCTTTTACTCACACAAGTAAGTTCCGAGGACTTCAATTTTATCCTTTAAATCAAATTTTATTCTGAAATTTTGTTATTATTGCTTCATTATTAACATGAATTGGAGCTCGCCCAGTAGAAGACCCTTATGTATTAACTGGTCAAATTTTAACTGTTTTATACTTTTCTTATTTTTTAATTAATCCTTTATTATCAAAATATTGAGATAAATTATTAAATTAATTAATAAGCTTTTACAGCATATGTCTTGAAAACATAAGAAAGAAGTAAAGTCTTCTATTAATTTAATACTAAAAAACATTCATTAAAATAATAAAGATAAAATAAATAATTTTACCCCAATAAAAAAAAATAAATAATTTAAAGATATAGGTAAAAATCTTTTTCAAGCTAAATATATTAATTTATCATATCGAAATCGAGGTAAAGTCCCTCGAACCCAAATAAACATAAAAGAAATAATAGTTAATTTTAAAAAAAAAAATAAACTATAAATATCTCTTCCTAAAAATATTACTCTAAATAATATACTTATAAATAAAATTCTAGAATATTCTGCTAAAAAAATTAAAGCAAATCCTCCTCTTCTATATTCAACATTAAATCCTGAAACTAATTCAGATTCTCCTTCTGCAAAATCAAAAGGAGTACGATTAGTTTCTGCTAAACAAGAAGCAAATCATACTAATCCTAAAGGAAAACAAAATAAAATAAATCAAGTATATTTTTGGTATAAATAAAAATTCAAAAAATTATAATCTCCAATTAAAAAAATAAATCTTAATAAAATTAATGCTAAACTAACTTCATAAGAAATAGTTTGAGCAACAGCTCGCAACCCTCCTAATAAAGCATAATTAGAATTTGAAGATCATCCAGCAACTATTACTGTATAAACCCCTAATCTAGTAATACACAAAAAAAATAAAACACCTAAATTAAATGAATATAATTTAATTAAATAAGGGATACATATTCAAATTAACAGTGATAAAAATAAAGAAAAAATAGGAGAAAAATAATAAAAAATATAATTAGATAACAAAGGATATGTTTGTTCCTTAGTAAATAATTTCACAGCATCTCTAAAAGGCTGTAATAACCCTATAAATCCTACTTTATTAGGTCCTTTTCGAATTTGAATATAACCTAATACCTTTCGTTCTAATAAAGTTAAAAAAGCAACTCCAACTATAACACAAATTACTAATAATAAACTTCCAATTAATGATATTAATAAATCTATATAAAACAATACTATTTATAATTATTAAATTATATTTATAAATTCTAAATTTATTGCACTAATCTGCCAAAATAGTTAATTAATATTAATATAAATCATATTATTAAAATCTATATTTTTTATATTAGGTCCTTTCGTACTATAATATAATAATTTATTAAGGATAGAAACCAACCTGGCTTACGCCGGTTTGAACTCAGATCATGTAAGAATTCAAAGGTCGAACAGACCTAAACTTTAAACTTCTACACCTAAAAATAACTCTTAATCCAACATCGAGGTCGCAATCTTTTTTGTCGATATGAACTCTAAAAAAAAATTACGCTGTTATCCCTAAGGTAACTTAAATTTTTAATCAATAAAATTGGATCAATAATTCATATATTTATGTTAAATAATTTTAAAAGTTTTTTAAATTTTAATATCACCCCAATAAAATTTTTTATTAAAATATAAATTTTAAAATTCTTTTTAATTTATAAGTAACAAAAATAAAGATCTATAGGGTCTTCTCGTCCTTTAATTTTATTTTAACTTTTTAATTAAAAAATAAAATTCTATATAATTTTAAAAAAGACAGTATATATCTCATTCAACCATTCATACAAGCCTCCAATTAAAAGACTAATGATTATGCTACCTTCGCACAGTCAAAATACTGCGGCCCTTTAATTTTTATCAGTGGGCAGGTTAGACTTTAAATTAAATTCAAAAAGACATGTTTTTGATAAACAGGTGAATATATATTTTGCCGAATTCCTTATTTAAACCTTTCATAAATAATTATTTATAAAATTGAATATATACTAATTTTATCATAATTAATAAACTTATATTATTAAAGTTTATATTTTAATAAATAATTTAATTTTATACTAAATAATTAAATTTTTAAAATAAATTATAACAAATTTATTAATGATAACTATTTTTAAGCTTACATTTATTAAATAATTAATTTAAAATTTAAAAATTTATTTTAAAGCTAATCCCTTAAAATATTAATTTTATAAATTAAATTATTTTTAAAATTAAATAATTTATATTTATAAATCTAAATTAAATTTATTTCTTAAAAAACTAGATATATTTTAAAACGATTAACATTTCATTTCTAATTATATATTTAAAATAATTATTCCACAGTAACTTTTATATATAATTAAATCTTTAAAATTCGAGAAAAATTAATATAATAATTTATTATTTAATAAACCCTGATACACAAGGTACAATAAATTAAATTTTCTTTTTAAATAAAAATTTTTCAAATTATTTCAATTTTCTTTTACAATACAAATTAACTATAATTAAAATTATTTTTTCTTTATACAATACTTAAACTTAAAATTTTAAAATTATTTTTATTAAATAAATTAAATAACCAAATAAAATTAATAAATAAATTTTAAATCAATTTAAATTGATTTGCACAAATTTCTTTTCAATGTAAATGAAATACTTTACTAATTAAGCTTTAAATTGTCTTTCTAGATACACTTTCCAGTACATCTACTATGTTACAACTTATCTTATTTTAAAAATAAGAACGATGGGCGATATGTGCATATTTTAGAGCTAAAATCATATAAATAATCTATTTTATATTACTTTCAAATCCACTTTCAAATTTTTATTTCAAAAAATTATCCATATTAAATAAATTTATTGTAATCCATCTCTACTTAAACATAAACTGCACCTTGACCTGACATATTATTTTATTAAATATTTAGAAAATTTTATCTTATAACACATTCTGATGACGACGATATACAAATTCAACAAATTTAAGTAAGGTTCAATGTGGACTATCAATTACAGGACAGATTCCTCTGAACAGACTAAAATACCGCCAAATTTTTTAAATTTTAAGAATATAACTAATACTACTTTAGTATATTTATATTTATTTTTAATAATAGGGTATCTAATCCTAGTTTATTACAAAAAGTTTATAGCTTAAATTAATCCAAAATTAATAATAAATAAATTTAAAAATTTCACCTAATAAATTTATATTTATATTAAAATTAATACAATTTAACTAATACTAAAAATTTTTATTTGTATTATTTGTATAACCGCGGTAGCTGGCACAAATTTTACCAATACTATATATTATTACTAATACAAAATTTCTTTTTTAAATTAATATTAATCACTGCGAATAAATAAATAAAATAATTTTTTAAAAATTAAATTAATACTCACAAAAATTTACATGTAAAATAAAATAATAATAAAAATATTAACCAAAATAAAATAATTTATTTTATGCCAAATAAATAAAATACAAATAAATTAATGTATTATTAATTAAATTATAATAATTAATTAAATTATTATTATATTAAAAATAATATAATTATTTAAATAATAATTAAAAATAGTGTACTTCTCCCCGGGCTCAAAAATAAAATTTTATAAAATCAAATTATTAATTACAATTTTAATTATATTTTAAAATAATTTATATATATAAAACCCCTCATTTTATATAATCTTAATTTATTTTTAAAATATTAATTAATTATATTAAAAAAAATAAATTTATTAAACCCCTCATTCAATAAATACATTTATTTAATATATATAATAAAACAATACTATAATTATAAATAAACCCCTAATTTACTCATAAATACGATTTTATAACATTTTTTAAAAAAAAAAGTTTTTTTATCTTAATTTTTAAAATAATAATTAAATTTTAATAAATTATTTAATTATCTAATAAAAAAATAAAATTATAAATTAAAATAATAATAAAATTTTTTAATAATAAAATAGACTTAAATTTCCCCTAAAATTAATTTAAATTATTATTAAAAAACCTTAATTTCATTTTAATTTTATATAAAATTTTTATTTTATAAATAATTTTTATTAATTAAATATAAATATTAATAATTATTTAAATTTATATAAATAATTATTACAATTAATTTTTTTATTAGATAATTAATTTAGTAATTCCCCTAATTTTTTTTTTTTTTTTTTATTATATAAAATTTTATATTTTATATATCTATTTATTTATATATATATATATATTATAAATTTTTATATATACCTTATTTATATATAACTATCTATATTAAAAATTAAAATTTAATATATATATAGTACTTTTTTTTTTCAATAATTATAGGACTATTTGGTTTATAGATACTTTACCCTTGTTTATATTAGTTCCTATATTTATCCTTCTTTTCATTTATAGTTAATTATATATATATATAGATACATAGATATATTATTATATTTATATATTAATAAATGTTTATATATATATTAAATATTTATATAATAAAACACAACTTTTGGACCATTTTTCTAAAAAGAACATAGGAAATT